CATTGGCGGGGATAAACCTTATGATAAAGAACTCGAATTCGGGTAAAGAAGTAAAAGTTTTAGCTCAACATATATGCATGTCTGTTTTCAAAGCTCGAAGAGTAATTGATCAGATTCGCGGGCGTTCTTATGAGGAAACACTTATGATACTGGAACTGATGCCTTATCGAGCATCTTATCCTATTTTAAAATTGGTTTATTCTGCAGCAGCAAATGCTAGTCATAATATGGGTTTGAACGAAGCTGATTCATTCATTAGTAAAGCCGAAGTCAATGGAGGTCCTTTTGTGAAAAAATTAAGACCTAGGGCTCGGGGACGTAGTTATCCGATAAAAAGGCCCACTTGTCATATAGCAATTGTATTAAAAGATAAATCGAAATTATTTTTAGATGAATCTAAGGTTTAGATTCCTATTAAAAAAAAAAATGGATAGAAAGATAATATAATCAAAAAATATGGGACAAAAAATAAATCCACTCGGTTTCAGACTTGGTACAACTCAAAATCATCATTCCTTTTGGTTCGCACAACCAAAAAATTTTTCCGTAGGTCTACAAGAAGATGAGAAAATACGGAATTGTATCAAGAACTATGTACAAAAAAATAAGAGAATATCCCCAGGTTTCGAAGGAATTGGAATTGCACGCATAGAAATTCAAAAAAGAATCGATTTGATCCAGGTCATAATCTATATTGGGTTCCCAAATTTATTAATAGAGGGCCGAACACGAGGGATCGAAGAATTACAGATAAATGTACAAAAAGAGTTTCGTTCTGTGAACCGAAGACTCAACATTGCTATCACAAGAATTGAAAAACCTTATGGACACCCTAATGTTCTTGCAGAATATATGGCTTCACAATTAAGAAATAGAGTTTCATTTCGAAAGGCAATGAAAAGAGCTATTGAATTAACTGAACAAACAGATACAAAGGGAATTCAAATACAAATTGCAGGACGTATCGACGGAAAAGAAATTGCACGTGTCGAATGGATCAGAGAGGGTAGGGTTCCTCTACAAACAATTCGCGCTAAAATTGATCATTGTTCCTATACAATTCGAACTATCCATGGGGTATTAGGCCTAAAAATTTGGATATTTGTGGACGGGGAATAATAAATAGGCCTTTATTTATCTTGCTGTTCTGTCCAGTGATAGAACAAAAAATTAGAAACTGTTTCTGTTTTTTCCGTTAAATCAAATACAAATAAAAGTAAACAATTCTAATTCTATAAGGTTGAATAAAAAATCGATTAATCTTTTTTTTGATATAATTGCTATGCTTAGTGTGTGACTCGTTAGTTTTTTCTTTAGAGTTTCGAGTTGGGCTTCAAAAAAATGACCCCCACTATGAACTTAATAACTATATAAACTAAAAACTAATAACCAACTTATTGCTTCGTATTGTCGAGATCCCAAGAAACAGTCACTATATGACTGGATCAATCATATAGTTGTAACAACTGAAATTTTCCATAAAAAATCTGATTATAGGTTTTGAAGGAAAAAAAGGGGGATGCGGATAAATGGAAAGGTGATAGAAAGAGAGAATAAAAATATCAATGATAGATGATTCCAATATGTATGGTCCATGAATCACTTCATAAAAGGCAGTGTGATAAAGCATTAATATTGATATAAATAATAATAAAAATAATAAAGAGCCCCGGGTTAATAGAAACTGAGGAGATTGACTCGGGAACGAATTTTGTTTGGAGCTCCATTGCAGAGTTCAGGCCTAACCATTAATGGAGAAGCTATAGGAACGATGAAACCTGTGACTATATAAGATTCTATTAAAATAAAAACGAATCCCAATGATTCATCGGGTGGGATGGCGGAACGAACCAAGAACAAATGGATTTACTCGGAGAAATCATGCTCCGAATGAAGCAGGAAAGAGTCAATATCCGCCCGCGAAACCTTTATTTATTTATTTATTGGATTACAATATTGTCTTGATTCGATAAGAGTAAAAAAAAATAAGGATTCGTTATAAAAAAGAAGCATTATCTATAAATATACACATCTAGCCGTATATACAGCTTCCTATGTAATAAATGAAATATCAATAAATCCCATTACTTAGTTTAGTGTATTAGTTATTAATAAATACATGTGTATCTGTAATATTATCGAATTCTTTCATTCGCGAGGAGCTGGATGAGAGGAAACTCTCATGTCCGGTTCTGTAGTAGAGGTGGGATTAAGAAAAAACCATCAACTATAACCCCAAAAGAACCCGATTTCGTAAGCAACATAGAGGAAGAATGAAGGGAATATCTTGTCGAGGCAATCATATTTGTTTCGGCAGATACGCTCTTCAGGCACTTGAACCCGCTTGGATCACAGCTAGACAAATAGAAGCAGGGCGGAGAGCAATGACACGATATGCGCGTCGTGGTGGAAAAATATGGGTACGAATATTTCCCGACAAACCTGTTACAGTAAGACCTACAGAAACACGTATGGGTTCGGGGAAAGGATCCCCCGAATATTGGGTATCCGTTGTTAAACCAGGTCGAATACTTTATGAAATGGGCGGAGTATCAGAAACTGTAGCCAGAACAGCTATTGAAATAGCTGCATGCAAAATGCCTATACGAACTCAATTTGTTATTTCAGAATAGCGATGTAGAACTAAACATAAACAAAAGGGGTATTGAGGATGAAAAAACAACCACGGGTTTATTTATTTCTAGACAAACACTATTTCTTTTTTTCCTCATTCTTTGCATTGAAATAACAGATTCAAATAAAAATGATATGATTCAACCTCAGACCCTTTTGAATGTAGCAGATAACAGTGGAGCTCGAGAATTGATGTGTATTCGAATCATAGGAGCTGGTAATCACCGATATGCTCATATTGGTGACGTTATTGTTGCTGTAATCAAAGAAGCAGTGCCCAATATGCCTCTAGAAAGATCAGAAGTAATTAGAGCTGTAATTGTACGTACATGTAAAGAACTCAAACGTGACAACGGTATGATAATACGATATGATGACAATGCAGCGGTTGTCATTGATCAAGAAGGAAATCCAAAAGGAACTCGAATTTTTGGCGCGATTGCTCGGGAATTGAGACAGTTGAATTTTACTAAAATAGTTTCATTAGCTCCCGAGGTATTATAAATACTAGTAGATGAAACTATGATATAGTTATAGTAGGATATCTGAAATGGATCAAATTAGTAGATTGTGTCTCACGCATATACTTTTAGTAATTAATTTATTAATTAATAATTGAATTGAATAATTCAAGTAAAAAAAAAACATGTTGATTATATCAAAATTAGAAAGCACCAATAATTATAATTCGTCATGGGCAGAGACGCTATTGCTGATATAATAACTTCTATAAGAAATGCTGACATGAGTAAAAATGGAACGGTTCGAATAGCATCCACTAATATCACCGAAAACATTGTTAAAATACTCCTACGAGAAGGTTTTATTGAAAACGTTCGGAAACATCAGGAAAATAACAAATATTTCTTGGTTTCAACCTTGCGCCATAGAAGGACTAGGAAAGGAATATATAGAACTATTTTAAAACGTATCAGTCGGCCTGGTCTACGAATCTATTCCAACTATCAAAAAATCCCTAAGATTTTAGGGGGAATGGGAATTGTAATTCTTTCTACTTCTCGAGGCATAATGACAGATAGAGAAGCTAGACTCGAAAAAATTGGAGGAGAAATTTTGTGTTATATATGGTGATCCTCCTCCGGTATCAAAATTTTATCTCTAACTTCCTATTTGTGAAATAGAGGGGAAAAGTGAGTTATATAACTCTTCCTCCATTAGTTGATACTTCAAGGGGGTTACCTGGAATGAAAGAACAAAAATTGATTCATGAAGGTTTAATTACTGAATCACTTCCCAACGGTATGTTCCGGGTCCGTTTAGATAATGAAGATCTAATTCTAGGTTATATTTCAGGGAGGATCCGACGCAGTTTGATACGGATACTGCCGGGAGATAGAGTCAAAATCGAAATAAGTCGGTATGATTCAACCAAGGGACGTATAATTTATAGACTTCGCAACAAAGATTCGAACGATTAAATGATTTTTGAAAACATTCCTTTCATGGGGGATCCAATTCGAAGCTAAAAAATACAAGAGACTTATTTTCTTCCGAGGAATAGATTCAAAATTTAGGTAAGGAGTGAGAAATATGAAAATAAGGGCTTCTGTTCGTAAAATTTGTGAAAAATGTCGACTGATCCGTAGGCGCGGACGAATTATAGTGATTTGTTCCAATCCGAGACATAAACAGAGACAAGGATAATCTTTTTAAAGTTTCTCAAGGAAAGGCCATGTAAAAAGAAAGGATCCGCTTTAACATGAAACGGATATCTCCGTATCTTTCTGTATATTTCTGATTCATATTTATGAGATGACAAAATATGGCAAAACCCATACCAAGAATTGGTTCGCGTAGGAATGGACGTATTGGTTCACGTAAGAATGGACGTAGAATACCAAAAGGGGTTATTCATGTTCAAGCGAGTTTCAACAATACCATTGTAACTGTTACAGATGTACGAGGTCGGGTGGTTTCTTGGGCCTCCGCCGGTACTTCTGGATTCAAAGGCACACGAAGACGGACACCTTATGCTGCTCAAGCCGCCGCTTCAAATGCTATTCGTACTGTAGTTGATCAGGGTATGCAACGAGCAGAAGTTATGATAAAGGGTCCTGGTCTCGGAAGAGACGCAGCATTACGGGCCATTCGTAGAAGTGGTATACTATTAAGTTTCGTACGTGATGTAACACCTATGCCACATAATGGATGTCGACCTCCTAAAAAAAGACGTGTGTAAAAATAAGAATTAAACGGATTTCAAGAGAAATAAACGATTCAATGATCTGATCAAATAATAATATTAGTATGGTTCGAGAGGAAATAGCAGCATCCACTCGAACACTACAGTGGAAATGTGTTGAATCAAGAGTAGACAGTAAGCGTCTTTTTTATGGTCGTTTCAT